ATCCTGTGATACAGAAAAAAGTAGTTATCATGCCTTTTTCTGATGAATCATATAGTTTTACGATTTCATCGAAAAATAAGGTTATCAAATGAATTGTAATTACAATTGAAACCATCGAAAAAGAAATATGAGTTAATATATGCTCTAAAGTTAAAAATATCATAAAAATCTTGAATCCCTTAATCTTAATTAAGAAATGAAAATTGGGAACTGAATTCATTATATGATCTATTGTATCTCTTCTCGAAGATGGCATGCCGCTACTCGGACTCGAACCGAGATGCTTTAGCACTGCTTCCTAAGAGCAGCGTGTCTACCGATTTCACCATAGCGGCTTGCTCGAACTCATAATAGCCTATTCATATTCAATCGTCGAGATTGGAGGAGTAAATTCAATGCAATGTTTTTTAGGAAAGATTTAAACTGATAAATCCAAATTCATTCAAATAGGGATTTGAAAGTTCATTATTTTCATTTAGGGTGTCAGTTTATTAAATTAATTTAAGACTTTCGTGTAGGTTATGCTTTCCTGAGATTGAACTCTTGTAACTAGATAGTTCTACCGCGATCGAACTCAAAAAAATGCATTTTTACAAAATAGACCCCATTTTTTTTGAATTATTTAAAAATGACACATTTTTCGTACACAATATCCTAACTAAGCTAACGGCTTTTTTGATTGGGTTGAAAGCGAAAGATATATGGGAGATCTATATAATAATTTAGAGAAAGGAAATTAAGAAGTCCGAAAGTTACACAAAAAGTTTTAAAAATGGAATCAATTAGTATCAACAATTCATTAATTTTAACTTAGCTAAAGATTTTCTATTTGCTCTTCTATAGATATGATATAGAGAGAAAAAAGAATTTTCTTATTTATTATTGTAATTGGAACAAATAGTTCGATGGGGAAAATAAAACTCCCCACCTTGGAAATGAAAAAACATACTAAAAGAGGGTTAAAACCTTGTATCCTGTCTTTATTCTTTTTTCAAACAAAAAAAGTATTAGTTGTAGAATTCATTAAACAGAAAAATTCTTATTCCACATATTATAGGAGAAAAGAAAGGTCCATTTCATATTGATTAGCCCAACAATAATAAAAATAGGTAATGTAAATTGTTCATTTTTAATTATGAAATGGACCTTTTTTTCGAGTCAAATCAATTCAGATTATTCCAACGTTTTATTACTTATTTGTTTGTCGCACAAAAAAACTTTTTGAATTTCCGGTCAAAAGAGATTTCCCTAAAGAAAAAGCTTTTAACGCTGCCCAATATCCCTTCCGTTTCCAAATATTTTTACGAATACGCTTTTTTGATATAGAAGTACGTTTTTTTGGAACTGCCATTTAAAAATGAAGAGGTTACTCATTATTATAGTTGGATGTGAAAGACATCTATTGTTCAAAACGAATTGTTCTTTTTATTCTCTAGATAATATTATTTTCATATAAATGGAGATAGGTGAAAGATATGTGAAAATTGCATAAAATATTACTAGAAGAAGAGGATATATGATTTTTTTTTTTCAAAAAGAAAATGGTTTTTCTAGTCCATACAATATTCGTAAGAAAGAAAAATTTGTATTGATTGATATTGATACTTTTATTTCTCTTTCTTATTCAAATCTATAGAATACGCCGTGCCCTAGCAATTAAATTGGTTGAACTCTATAACATAAAGAATCAAAAAGACCCTACATTTCTATTTCTGCCTATTTTCGTCGTTCTACATTTAATTTACATGTACTAAAATACATTGAAAGGTTTAAGAACCCCACCCTTGTTGCTTACTGAAAAACTTGAATCTTTAATGTTTTTGATTTTATTAGACTGGAAATAAATCAATCAATTCCATAATGAACTAGTTAATGATTTTGAATAAACTAACTAAAATAGCGAGTTCTTATTTCATTAGGCCAGGTTAGTGATCTTAGTTAATCTAATCCTATGATTCATATTAGTATTTTTAGTGTAATTCTTTATACTTGCTCTATGACTAGAAATTTTTTAATAATCATTGAATTTTTCATTTTCGGTATCTTCATAAATATATTAGTGACTAACTAAGTATTCACGTTTTACGAGTACTTTAGTTATATCATTTGACCAATTGTAACTTCTTGATTTGAATAGTTGAAGTATTTAAGAAAGACTCACAATAAACAATAAGTAAGAATATAAAATTAGAAAATTCTATTTAAGTTAGTACATATCTTGATTTTTTTATTGACTCCTTTCAAAAGAGATAAGATCCGGTGAATCGGAAACACTTAATTAAGAATAAAAAACTTTTTATTTTTTATGGAACAGACATATCAATATGCGTGGATAATACCCTTCGTTCCACTTCCAGTTCCTATGTTAATAGGGGTGGGACTTCTTCTTTTTCCCACGGCAACAAAAAATCTTCGTCGTATGTGGTCCTTTCATAGTATTTTATTGTTAAGTATAGTCATGATTTTTTCGATTGATCTGTCTATTCAGCAAATAAATAAC